GCTAGCGTAGCTTATTTAAAGCATAACACTGAAGATGTTAAGACTGAGTCCTGAAAAACTCCGCAAGTACTAAAAGTTTGGTCCTGACTTTATTATCAACTATAGCTAAACTTACACATGCAAGCATCCGCACCCCTGTGAAGTACGCCCTACGCATCTCCCCCCAGAGAACGAGGAGCAGGCATCAGGCACAAACACATTTAGCCCATGACGCTTTGCTAAGCCACACCCCCACGGGAACTCAGCAGTGATAAACATTAAGCCATAAGCGAAAGCTTGACTTAGTTAAAGTTAAGAGGGCCGGTAAAACTCGTGCCAGCCACCGCGGTTATACGAGAGGCCCAAGTTGATAACAGTCGGCGTAAAGCGTGGTTAGGACATCAACCCTCACTAAAGTCGAATGTCCTCAAAGCTGTTATACGCACCCGAGGATAAGAAGTTCAAATACGAAAGTAACTTTATAAGTCTGAACCCACGAAAGCTACGGCACAAACTGGGATTAGAAACCCCACTATGCCTAGCCCTAAACATTGGCAACACAAAACACCCGTTGCCCGCCCGGGCACTACGAGCATTAGCTTAAAACCCAAAGGACTTGGCGGTGCTTTAGACCCACCTAGAGGAGCCTGTTCTAGAACCGATACCCCCCGTTAAACCTCACCCTTTCTTGTCATTACCGCCTATATACCGCCGTCGTCAGCTTACCCTGTGAAGGATTAGTAGTAAGCAAAGTTGTCACAACCCAAAACGTCAGGTCGAGGTGTAGCCTATGAAAGGGGAAGAAATGGGCTACATTCACTAATTAAGAGAATACGAACGATGTGTTGAAACACACACCCAAAGGAGGATTTAGCAGTAAGCAAAAAATAGAGCGTTTTGCTGAAAATGGCCCTGAAGCGCGCACACACCGCCCGTCACTCTCCCCAAGCTAACGACTAAATATAATTAAAGCCTAATAACTGCAAAGGGGAGGCAAGTCGTAACATGGTAAGTGTACCGGAAAGTGCACTTGGAAAAACCAGAGCATAGCTAAATAAACAAAGCATCTCCCTTACACCGAGAAGGTGTCCGTGCAAATCGGACTGCCCTGATACCTAATAGCTAGCCACACCTACTAAACACAACAAGACTACATAAATACCCCCTAATTACCCCACCCCGCCAACCTTAAACAAACCATTTTACCACCCTAGTACGGGCGACAGAAAAGGACCTTTGTGAGCAATAGAAAAAGTACCGCAAGGGAAAGCTGAAAGAGATATGAAAGAGCCCAGTAAAGTTCAAGAAAGCAGAGATTAAACTCGTACCTTTTGCATCATGTTTTAGCCAGAAATACCCAAGCAAAGAGCCCTTTAGTTTGGACCCCCGAAACTAAGCGAGCTACTCCAAGACAGCCTATTTAAAGGGCACACCCGTCTCTGTGGCAAAAAGAGTGGGAAGAGCTTTGAGTAGAGGTGACAGACCTACCGAGCTTAGTTATAGCTGGTTCCCTGGGAAATGGATAGGAGTTCAGCCTTCTTAGTTCTTCATTCCAACCCTTAAATTAAGGTGAAAAGAAATCAGAAGAGTTAGTCAAGGGGGGTACAGCCCCCTTGAAAAAAGATACAACTTTAACAGAAGGATAAAGATCATACGAAATTTAAAGGAGAGTCCTCTTGGTGGGCCTAAAAGCAGCCATCCCAATAGAAAGCGTTAAAGCTCAAATACGGAGTACCCTATTTATTCTGACAACATAATCTAAATCCTCTAAAACTACCAGGAAGCCCTATGCAAACATAGGAATTATACTGCTAATATGAGTAATAAGAGAACATAAGATTCTCTCCTAACACAAGTGTATATCGGAACGAACCCCCACCGACAATCAACGGCCCCAAAAGAAGAGGGAACTGAATAAAAAATAAAAAACTAGAAGAACACTCAATGATTAACCGTTAACCTCACACTAGAGTGTTACCAAGGAAAGACTAAAAGGGGAAGAAGGAACTCGGCAAACACACCCAAGCCTCGCCTGTTTACCAAAAACATCGCCTCTTGTATTTACTAAATAAGAGGTCCTGCCTGCCCTGTGACAATTAGTTCAACGGCCGCGGTATTTTGACCGTGCGAAGGTAGCGCAATCACTTGTCTTTTAAATGAAGACCTGTATGAATGGCAAAACGAGGGCTTAGCTGTCTCCTTTCCCCAGTCAATGAAATTGATCTCCCCGTGAAGAAGCGGGGATACTTACATAAGACGAGAAGACCCTATGGAGCTTTAGACACTAAAGCAGATCACGTTAAAACCCCTGGACGAGGGAACAAACAAAATGAAAACTGCCCTATGTCTTTGGTTGGGGCGACCGCGGGGCAAAAAGTACCCCCCATGTGGAAAGGGAACACCCTTCCTATCACCCAGAGCTACCGCTCTAATTATCAGAATATCTGACCAAAAGATCCGGCATAAGCCGATCAACGAACCGAGTTACCCTAGGGATAACAGCGCAATCCCCTTCTAGAGACCCTATCGACAAGGGAGTTTACGACCTCGATGTTGGATCAGGACATCCTAATGGTGCAGCTGCTATTAAGGGTTCGTTTGTTCAACGATTAAAGTCCTACGTGATCTGAGTTCAGACCGGAGTAATCCAGGTCAGTTTCTATCTATGATATGATCTTTTCTAGTACGCAAGGACCGAAAAGAAGAGGCCTCTATAGTGCACACGCCTTTCCCCCACCTGATGAAATCAACTAAATTAGGCAAGAGGGCATACCTTCCCCAGCCAAAGAAAATGGCATGTTAAGGTGGCAGAGCCCGGCCAATGCAAAAGACCTAAGCCCTTTCCACAGAGGTTCAACTCCTCTCCTTAACTATGATCTCAACAACTATAATTTACATTATCAACCCCCTAACCTTTATTGTACCCGTACTCCTAGCTGTAGCATTTTTAACCTTGCTAGAACGAAAAGTCCTAGGATATATACAACTCCGGAAAGGCCCCAATATCGTTGGCCCCTACGGTCTCCTCCAACCAATCGCAGACGGAGTAAAGCTATTCATCAAGGAACCCATTCGACCCTCCACCTCTTCTCCTATTTTGTTTTTAACAACCCCCATCTTGGCCCTTACCCTAGCTCTTGCCCTTTGAGCGCCAATACCCCTCCCTTACCCAGTCCTTGACCTAAATCTCGGAATTTTGTTTATCCTAGCCCTATCAAGCCTGGCAGTGTACTCAATCCTAGGGTCAGGCTGAGCCTCCAACTCCAAATATGCACTCATTGGTGCCCTTCGAGCTGTCGCACAAACAATCTCATATGAAGTAAGCCTAGGACTAATCTTACTCAGCACCATCATCTTCACTGGAGGCTTTACACTTCAAACCTTTAATACAGCACAAGAAGCCATCTGATTAATTTTACCCGCCTGACCATTAGCCGCTATATGATACATCTCAACCCTCGCAGAAACAAACCGAGCCCCATTTGACCTAACCGAAGGTGAATCTGAACTTGTATCCGGCTTTAACGTAGAATATGCAGGGGGCCCCTTTGCTCTATTCTTTCTAGCCGAGTATGCAAATATCTTACTAATAAATACACTTTCAGCTACTCTATTCTTAGGAGCAGCTCACATCCCCTCCTTCCCAGAAATGACAGCAGCCAACCTGATAACCAAAGCCGCCCTGCTCTCAATGGTATTTCTATGAGTGCGAGCCTCATACCCCCGATTTCGGTATGACCAGCTAATACATCTCATCTGAAAAAACTTCCTGCCCCTGACCCTTGCATTAGTTATTTGACACCTGTCCCTCCCAATCGCGCTTGCAGGACTCCCCCCCCAAATATAACAGGAGCCGTGCCTGAAAAAAGGACTACTTTGATGGAGTAGATTACGAGGGTTAGAATCCCCCCGACTCCTTAGAAAGAAGGGATTTGAACCCTCTCCGAAGAGATCAAAACTCTAAGTGCTTCCACTACACCACTTCCTAGTAAAGTCAGCTAAAAAAGCTTTTGGGCCCATACCCCAAACATGTCGGTTAGAATCCCTCCTTCACTAATGAACCCCTTTATCTTATTTGTCCTACTGTCAGGACTTGGCCTCGGCACCACCATCACCTTTGCCAGCTCCCATTGGCTCGCAGCCTGAATGGGACTTGAGATTAGCACGTTAGCCATCCTACCATTAATAGCACAACACCACCACCCCCGAGCTGTCGAAGCAACTACCAAATATTTTATTGCACAAGCAACAGCGGCAGCAGTACTTCTATTTGCTAGCACCACCAACGCCTGGCTCACAGGCCAGTGGGACATCCAACAAAACCTTCACCCCCTCCCCTGCATAATAATTATAATTGCACTTGCCCTAAAAGTTGGGCTTGCCCCCCTACACACCTGACTCCCAGAAGTACTTCAAGGCTTAGACCTCACTACCGGAGTGATCCTCTCTACCTGACAAAAGCTTGCCCCCTTTGCTCTTCTTCTTCAACTACAGCAGACCAACCCACACCTCCTTATAGCCATAGGACTGGTCTCAACCCTAGTGGGGGGATGAGGGGGCTTGAACCAAACACAACTGCGGAAAATCATGGCCTACTCATCCATCGCTCACTTAGGATGAATGATCCTCATCATACAATTCTCTCCCTCCCTTACCTTGCTTGCCCTAGCTCTGTACTTTATTATAACCTTCTCAACTTTTACCCTGTTTAAACTACAAAACTCAACTAATATCAATTCATTAGCCACTTCCTGAACAAAAGCCCCCACACTCACAGCCCTGGCCCCCCTCCTAATACTCTCCCTGGGCGGCCTCCCCCCCCTCTCAGGCTTCATGCCCAAATGACTAATCCTCCTAGAGCTCACTAAACAAGATCTAGTCCCGGCTGCCACCTTTGCTGCCCTCTCTGCCCTCCTAAGCTTATACTTCTACTTGCGACTCTCCTACGCAATAACCCTGACACTTTCCCCCTCAAACCTCACAGCATCTACCCCTTGACGCCTCTTTAACACACAACTTACCCTGCCCTTGGCCATCAGCACCATACTTACCCTACTGCTTCTGCCCCTAACACCTGGCACAACCGCTTTGATAGCCCTATAGGGACTTAGGTTAGTACAAGACCAAGGGCCTTCAAAGCCCTAAGCGGGAGTGAAACCCTCCCAGCCCCTAATAAAACTTGCGGGACACTACCCCACATCTCCTGCATGCAAAACAGACACTTTAATTAAGCTAAAGCTTTTCTAGATGAGAAGGCCTCGATCCTACAGTTTCTTAGTTAACAGCTAAGCGCTCAAACCAGCGAGCATTCATCTACCTTTCCCCCGCCTGATAGGCGGCTAAAGGCGGGGGAAAGCCCCGGAGGGTGACAAACCCTCAACTTAAGATTTGCAATCTGACATGTAAAACACCTCGGGGCTTGATAAGAAGAGGGCTCGAACCTCTGTCTATGGGGCTACAACCCACCACTTACTCAGCCATCTTACCTGTGGCAATCACACGTTGATTTTTCTCGACTAATCACAAAGATATCGGCACCCTTTATTTAATCTTTGGTGCCTGAGCCGGAATAGTGGGCACCGCCCTAAGCTTACTAATTCGGGCTGAACTAAGCCAACCCGGCGCCCTCTTAGGGGATGACCAAATCTACAACGTTATTGTTACCGCACATGCCTTTGTAATAATTTTCTTTATGGTTATACCAATTATGATCGGAGGATTCGGCAATTGACTTATCCCCCTAATGATCGGAGCCCCAGACATGGCTTTCCCCCGAATGAATAACATAAGCTTCTGGCTTCTCCCCCCCTCTTTCCTCCTACTACTTGCCTCTTCCGGGGTTGAAGCCGGAGCAGGCACTGGATGAACCGTCTACCCCCCGCTGGCAGGAAACCTTGCACATGCAGGGGCTTCCGTAGACCTAACGATTTTTTCCCTTCATCTAGCCGGGATCTCTTCAATCCTAGGGGCAATCAACTTTATTACAACAATTATTAATATAAAACCCCCCACAATCTCCCAGTACCAGACGCCTTTATTCGTATGGGCTGTTTTAATCACAGCAGTTCTATTACTCCTGTCCCTACCCGTGCTTGCGGCAGGAATTACTATACTCTTAACAGACCGAAACCTAAACACCACTTTTTTTGATCCCACGGGAGGAGGGGACCCTATCCTGTACCAACACTTATTCTGATTCTTCGGCCACCCAGAGGTTTACATTTTAATCCTACCGGGGTTTGGCATAGTCTCTCATATTGTTGCCTACTACGCAGGCAAAAAAGAACCCTTCGGCTACCTTGGCATGGTGTGGGCCATAATAGCCATCGGCCTACTAGGATTCATCGTCTGAGCACACCACATATTTACGGTTGGGATAGATGTTGACACCCGAGCCTATTTTACATCCGCCACAATGATTATTGCCATCCCCACAGGTGTAAAAGTATTCAGCTGACTTGCAACACTTCATGGAGGCGCAATTAAATGAGAAACCCCCCTCCTATGGGCACTTGGGTTTATTTTCCTCTTTACAGTGGGCGGCCTTACCGGAATCGTTCTTGCTAACTCCTCCTTGGATATTATCTTACACGACACTTACTACGTAGTAGCCCACTTCCACTACGTCCTCTCTATAGGAGCTGTTTTCGCCATCATAGGAGGCTTTGTACACTGATTCCCCCTTTTCTCGGGATACACACTCCACAACACATGAACAAAAATCCACTTTGGTATCATATTTGCAGGTGTAAATCTAACATTCTTTCCCCAACACTTCCTAGGACTGGCAGGCATGCCCCGACGCTACTCAGACTACCCGGACGCCTACACCCTGTGAAATACAGTCTCCTCTATTGGATCACTAATCTCCCTAATTGCAGTCATTATATTCCTGTTTATCCTCTGAGAAGCATTTACTGCCAAACGAGAAGTCCTATCAGTAGAACTTGCTGCAACGAACGTAGAATGACTACACGGCTGCCCCCCACCCTATCACACCTTTGAAGAGCCCGCATTTGTCCAAATCCAAACAAACTAGTACAAGAAAGGAGGGAATTGAACCCCCCATAACTCGGTTTCAAGCCGACCACATCACCACTCTGTCACTTTCTTCATAAGACACTAGTAAAACAGCTATTACACTACCTTGTCAAGGCAGTACCGCGGGTTGGAACCCCGCGTGTCTTACCAAATGGCACATCCCTCCCAACTAGGCTTTCAAGACGCAGCTTCACCTGTAATAGAAGAACTCCTTCACTTTCACGACCATGTTCTAATAATTGTATTCCTCATCAGCACACTAGTACTTTACATTATTGTCGCCATGGTCTCAACTAAACTCACAAGCAAATACCTGTTAGATTCCCAAGAAGTAGAGATTATTTGAACTATTCTCCCCGCTATCATTTTAATTCTAATTGCCCTCCCATCCTTACGAATCCTATACCTTATGGATGAAGTAGACGACCCCCACCTCACCATCAAGGCCATAGGACACCAGTGATACTGAAGCTATGAATACGCAGATTACGTAGACCTTGAATTTGACTCTTACATAATACCGACTCAAGACCTGTCACCCGGTCAATTCCGGCTTCTCGAAGCAGACCACCGAATAGTAATTCCCGTCGCATCCCCCATTCGAGTGCTAGTATCCGCAGAAGATGTCTTACACTCGTGGGCCGTTCCAGCCCTAGGAGTAAAAATAGACGCCGTCCCAGGGCGACTAAACCAAACAGCCTTTATCACCTTACGACCAGGGGTATATTACGGACAATGCTCAGAAATTTGCGGAGCCAACCACAGCTTTATACCCATTGTAGTGGAAGCCGTTCCACTAAAACACTTCGAGAACTGATCAGCATTAATAGTAGAAGACGCCTCACTAAGAAGCTAAACAGGGCCATAGCGTTAGCCTTTTAAGCTAAAGACTGGTGACTCCCAACCACCCTTAGTGACATGCCCCAACTCAACCCAACACCTTGATTTGCCATTCTAATCTTCTCTTGATTAGTATTCTTGACTATTTTACCCACAAAAGTGATAGCCCACGCTTTCCCGAACGAACCAACCCCTCAAAGCACAGAAAAATCAAAAACAAACCCCTGAACCTGACCATGATACTAAGCCTTTTTGATCAATTTATGAGCCCCTGACTCCTTGGAATCCCCCTCATTGCACTAGCCCTAGCACTCCCCTGAACACTTTTACCCACCCCCTCCACACGATGATTAAATAACCGCCTACTCACCCTCCAAGGGTGGTTTATTAACCGATTCACCCAACAACTCCTCCAACCCATAAGCCTCGGAGGACATAAATGAGCCTTACTGCTCACCTCATTAATACTTTACCTCATCACATTAAATATATTAGGCTTACTTCCCTACACTTTCACCCCTACCACCCAACTATCCCTTAACATTGGCTTTGCCGTACCCCTCTGATTAGCGACTGTCGTTATTGGTATGCGAAACCAACCAACTGTTGCCCTAGGACACCTCCTCCCTGAAGGGACCCCTACCCCCCTTATTCCGATTCTTATTATTATTGAAACAATTAGCCTCTTTATCCGACCCTTGGCCCTAGGAGTCCGACTCACTGCTAACCTTACAGCGGGTCACCTCCTTATTCAACTTATTGCCACAGCTGCTTTCGTCCTTTTACCCCTTATACCAACAGTTGCCCTTCTTACAGCCACTCTCTTATTCTTACTAACACTCCTAGAGGTAGCTGTAGCTATAATTCAAGCCTATGTTTTTGTCCTCCTGCTAAGTCTCTACCTACAAGAAAACGTATAATGACCCATCAAGCACACGCATACCACATAGTAGACCCGAGCCCTTGGCCCCTCACGGGGGCAGTAGCTGCCCTATTAATAACATCCGGCCTTGCAATCTGATTCCACTTTAACTCTATAATTCTTATCCCCGTTGGCACCACCCTTCTGCTTCTCACCATACTCCAATGGTGACGAGACATCGTACGAGAGGGGACATTCCAAGGACACCACACACCCCCCGTCCAAAAAGGACTCCGATATGGTATAATTCTATTTATCACTTCAGAAGTCTTCTTCTTCTTAGGATTTTTCTGGGCTTTTTACCACTCCAGCCTCGCCCCCACCCCTGAACTAGGGGGCTTCTGGCCCCCCGCAGGAATCACTCCTTTAGACCCCTTTGAAGTCCCTCTTCTCAACACAGCCGTCCTTCTCGCATCAGGCGTAACAGTCACATGGGCCCACCACAGTATTATAGAAGGCCAACGGAAACAAGCCCTACAATCACTTTTCCTGACTATTCTTCTAGGATTTTATTTCACTTTCCTCCAAGGCCTTGAGTACTATGAAGCCCCCTTTACCCTGGCAGACGGCGCCTACGGATCAACCTTCTTTGTGGCAACCGGATTCCACGGCCTACATGTTATTATCGGCTCCATCTTTCTCACTGTATGCCTAATCCGTCAGGTCCGCCACCACTTCACATTAGAACACCACTTTGGGTTTGAAGCAGCTGCCTGGTACTGACACTTTGTGGACGTTGTTTGACTTTTCCTGTATATCTCAATCTACTGATGAGGCTCATAATCTTTCTAGTACTAATGTTAGTATGAGTGACTTCCAATCACCTGGTCTTGGTTAAAGTCCAAGGAAAGATAATGAACTTAATTACAACTGTCATCTCCATTACCGGCACCCTCTCCCTCATCCTGGCCACCGTAGCTTTCTGGCTCCCACAAATAACCCCCGACCACGAAAAGCTGTCACCCTACGAATGCGGCTTCGACCCCCTCGGGTCAGCCCGATTACCTTTCTCACTTCGATTCTTTTTAGTGGCCATTCTATTTTTACTGTTTGACCTAGAAATTGCCCTACTGCTACCCCTCCCCTGAGGGGATCAACTAGCCTCCCCACTAACAACATTTATATGAGCTGCTGCAGTTCTCATTCTTCTCACACTAGGACTTATCTATGAATGACTCCAAGGAGGACTAGAATGGGCCGAATAGGTAATTAGTTTAAACAAAACATTTGATTTCGGCTTAAACAACTTGTGGTTAAAGTCCACAATTAACCTAATGACCCCTACAAATTTTGCATTCTCCGCAGCCTTTATATTAGGTCTAACAGGCCTAACATTCCACCGAACCCACCTTCTCTCCGCCTTACTATGCCTAGAGGGGATGATACTAGCTCTATTTATTGCCCTCTCACTATGATCACTTCAACTCGGAGCAAACCAGCTTTTGACCACCCCCCTCCTTCTTTTAGCCTTCTCTGCCTGTGAAGCCAGCGCAGGCTTAGCCCTTCTAGTCGCAACCACACGGACCCATGGATCAGACCGACTACAAACCCTTAACCTACTGCAATGTTAAAAATCCTCATCCCCACCCTAATGCTCATACCAATAATTATGACCACCAAAGCCAAGTGGCTATGACCAACCACCCTCCTCCACAGTCTATTGATTGCGCTAGTTAGTCTAACTTGACTGAAAAACCTAGGAGAAACAGGCTGATCCCACCTCAACCCCTTAATAGCAACAGACCCCCTATCTACACCCCTTCTGGTCTTAACCTGTTGATTGCTCCCACTTATAATTCTAGCAAGTCAAGCACACATAGCCTCAGAACCCATAGGCCGTCAGCGACTATATATTATTCTTCTCACTTCCCTTCAACTTTTCCTTATTATAGCTTTTAGTGCAACTGAAATGATTATATTTTACATTATATTTGAAGCCACCCTTATCCCTACACTTATTCTAATTACCCGATGGGGTAACCAGACAGAGCGTCTTAACGCAGGCACCTACTTCCTCTTTTATACTCTAGCAGGCTCACTACCCCTACTAGTTGCCCTACTATGACTACAAAATAATGCAGGTTCCCTCTCGCTTCTAATCCTCCTCTACTCTGATCCTCTACAAACAAGCATTTATGCCCACAAACTCTGATGGGCAGCCTGCATACTAGCATTCCTAGTAAAAATGCCCCTGTACGGTATACACCTTTGACTACCCAAAGCCCACGTAGAGGCCCCCGTTGCCGGCTCAATAATCCTTGCGGCCGTCCTACTAAAGCTCGGGGGCTACGGAATGATACGAATACTAGTAATGCTAGAACCCCTCACCAAGGAACTAAGCTACCCCTTTATTATCCTCGCCTTATGGGGTGTAATTATAACAGGGTCAATTTGTCTACGCCAAACAGACTTGAAATCTTTAATCGCCTACTCATCAGTCAGCCATATGGGATTAGTAGTAGGGGGTATCCTCATCCAAACCCCATGAGGCTTTACAGGAGCCCTAATCTTAATAATTGCCCACGGCCTGACCTCATCCGCCCTATTCTGCTTAGCCAATACTAATTATGAACGTACCCACAGCCGAACAATAGTCCTCGCTCGAGGACTTCAAATGGCCCTCCCATTGATAACCGCCTGATGGTTTATTGCAAGCCTAGCCAACCTAGCCCTCCCCCCCCTGCCCAACCTAATAGGGGAATTAATGATCATTACCTCCCTCTTCAGCTGATCATGGTGAACACTAGCCTTAACGGGAACAGGAACCCTTATCACTGCGGGATATTCCCTCTACATATTCCTTATAACACAACGCGGGCCCCTCCCCGCCCACATCTTAACCCTAGAACCATCCCACTCACGTGAACACCTGCTTATAACCCTTCATCTTCTCCCCCTCTTATTACTAACCCTTAAGCCCGAATTAATCTGAGGCTGAAGTGTATGTAGACATAATTTAATAAAAATATTAGATTGTGATTCTGAAAATAGGGGTTAAACCCCCCTTGTCCACCGGGAGAGGCTGGCCAGCAACGAAAACTGCTAATTCTCGCTACTTTGGTTGAACTCCAAAGCTCACTCAAACACCGCTTCCAAAGGATAACAGCTCATCCGTTGGTCTTAGGAACCAAAAACTCTTGGTGCAAATCCAAGTGGGAGCTATGCACCCTACTTCAACCATAATGGCCTCTAGCTTGCTTATCATTTTTGCCCTCCTGACATACCCAGTACTTACTACTTTAACTCCAAACCCCACCCGAGGAGGTTGAGCTTTATTACAAGTGAAAGCAGCTATTAAACTAGCGTTCTTCACCAGCCTATTACCACTTTTCTTATTTATCAATGAAGGAGCAGAAACAATTATTTCTAGCTGAACCTGAACCAACACCCACACCTTTGACATTAATATCAGCCTTAAATTCGATATTTACTCTATTATTTTTACACCCGTCGCCCTATACGTCACATGATCAATTTTAGAGTTTGCCTCCTGGTACATACACTCGGACCCCTATATGAACCGATTTTTCAAATACCTATTGATTTTCCTCATTGCTATGATTATCCTAGTCACAGCCAACAATATATTTCAAATGTTCATTGGCTGGGAGGGCGTCGGCATCATATCCTTTTTGCTTATCGGATGGTGGTACGGACGCACTGACGCAAACACCGCGGCCCTACAGGCAGTATTATACAATCGGGTGGGGGACATTGGCTTAATCCTAGCAATAGCCTGAATGGCGACCAATTTAAATTCATGAGAATTACAACAAATATTCTCGTGCGCTAAAAATGTAGATCTAACCCTACCCCTACTAGGCCTGATCTTGGCTGCTACAGGAAAATCTGCCCAATTTGGCCTACACCCATGGCTACCAGCTGCCATGGAGGGTCCTACGCCGGTATCCGCCCTACTACATTCAAGCACAATGGTTGTAGCAGGCATCTTTCTGCTTATCCGCATGAGCCCACTCATAGAAAATAACCAAACAGCCCTCACAACCTGCCTATGCCTAGGAGCACTAACAACCCTATTCACAGCCACATGTGCCCTCACCCAAAATGATATTAAAAAAATTATTGCTTTCTCTACATCGAGCCAGCTTGGCCTGATAATAGTCACCATCGGCCTTAATCAACCACAACTAGCCTTCCTCCACATTTGCACCCATGCATTCTTTAAAGCTATGCTATTTTTATGCTCCGGCTCCATTATCCATAGTCTCAACGATGAGCAAGATATCCGAAAAATAGGAGGAATACATCACCTCGCTCCTTTCACCTCTTCCTCACTTACTCTAGGCAGCCTGGCCCTCACAGGTACCCCATTCCTAGCGGGATTCTTCTCAAAAGACGCCATTATTGAAGCACTAAACACCTCCCACCTAAACGCCTGAGCCCTTGCCCTCACCCTTCTAGCCACCTCCTTTACAGCCATCTATAGTCTTCGTATTGTATATTTCGTTTCTATGGGTTACCCCCGGTTTAACCCACTATCCCCAATTAATGAAAATAACCCCGCAGTTGTAAACCCGATTAAACGACTACCTTGAGGTAGCATCGTGACAGGACTTTTAATTACCTCTCAGATTACACCTTTAAAGACACCTGTAATGTCCATACCCCCACTCCTAAAAATCACCGCCCTCACCGTCGCCTTCGCCGGACTCATTATCGCCCTAGAACTAGCTCATTTGTCTAACAAACCCCTGAAACCCACCCCTGAAATTGGACCACATCATTTCTCAAATATACTTGGATTCTTCCCAACAATTATTCACCACCACACCCCTAAAATCAGCCTAACACTAGGCCAAACAATTGCAAGTCAGATAATTGACCAGACATGGTTAGAGAAGTCAGGACCCAAAGCAGCTGCCTCCCTTAATTTCCCGCTAGTCACCTCCACAAGCAACGCCCAACAAGGCATAATTAAAACCTATTTAACACTATTTCTTCTTACCCTGACCCTTACAATAGTAGTACTTACAATCTAAACCGCCCGCAAAGCACCCCGGCCCAACCCCCGAGTTAACTCCAACACCACAAATAAAGTTAAAAGAAGGACCCAAGCACTAATTAAAAGCATCACTCCCCCCGAAGAATATATTAGTGCAACCCCCCCAATATCCCCCCGAGTAACAAGAAACTCCCCAAACTCCTCCACAGACTGCCAAGAAGACTCAAACCACCCACTCAAAAATAAACTTGACACTAAACACACTCCGCCAATATAAGACACAACAGACAATATAATTGGACGACTACCAAGCCCCTCCGGAAAAGGCTCAGCGGCTAAAGCCGCCGAATATGCAAACACGACCAACATCCCACCAAGATAAATTAAAAATAATACCAAAGATAAGAAAGATCCTCCATGCCCCACTAAAATACCACACCCTAAGCCTGCTACAACAACCAACCCTAAAGCAGCAAAATAAGGGGAGGGGTTGGAGGCCACAACTACTATCCCCGCCACTAATCCCAATAAAAATAAGTATACAACATAGGTCATAATTCCTACCAGGACTTTAACCAGGACGAATGGCTTGAAAAACCACCGTTGTTATTCAACTACAGGAACCCTAATGGCAAACCTCCGTAAAACACACCCCCTATTAAAAATTGCTAATGACGCCCTAGTAGACCTACCTGCCCCCTCAAACATCTCCGCATGATGAAATTTTGGGTCCCTATTAGCGCTGTGCTTAATTGCCCAAGTCTTAACAGGACTATTTTTAGCTATACACTATACCTCTGATGTCGCCACAGCTTTCTCCTCAGTAGCACACATCTGCCGAGACGTAAACTACGGATGACTAATCCGCAACCTCCATGCAAACGGAGCCTCTTTCTTCTTTATTTGCATCTACATGCATATCGGACGAGGCCTCTACTACGGCTCCTACCTGTACAAAGAAACGTGGAATATCGGGGTTATCCTCCTCCTCCTAGTTATAATGACAGCATTCGTAGGATATGTTTTACCATGAGGTCAAATATCATTCTGAGGCGCCACAGTCATTACAAACCTACTATCTGCTGTCCCCTACATTGGCGACTCATTAGTTCAATGAATCTGAGGGGGTTTCTCAGTAGATAATGCCACCCTCACCCGATTTTTTGCCTTCCACTTCTTATTCCCCTTTATTATTCTAGCCATGACCGTGATCCACCTCCTTTTCCTCCATGAAACGGGCTCAAATAACCCCCTAGGACTTAACTCAAACGCTGACAAAATCTCCTTCCACCCTTATTACTCCTACAAGGACCTTGTAGGTTTTGCAATCGTCCTAATTTCACTCACAGCCCTGGCCCTCTTTGCCCCAAACCTTTTAGGAGACCCAGACAATTTCACCCCAGCAAACCCCCTGGTCACTCCCCCCCATATCAAGCCAGAATGATACTTCTTATTTGCTTACGCAATTTTACGCTCCATTCCCAACAAGCTGGGGGGTGTATTAGCCTTACTTGCCTCAATCTTAGTCCTAGTGGTCGTACCCATTCTGCACACATCAAAACAACGGGGTCTCACCTTTCGCCCTATCACCCAATTTTTGTTCTGGACACTAGTTGCAAACGTTGCAATTTTAACTTGAATCGGAGGAATACCCGTAGAACACCCGTTTGTCATTATTGGACAAGCAGCATCCCTACTTTACTTCTCCCTTTTCCTAATCGCCATACCCCTTGTTGGCTGAATCGAAAATAAATTCCTCGACTGAACCCCAAAACGATAACGCACTAGTAGCTCAGACCCAGAGCATCGGTCTTGTAAGCCGAATGTCGGGAGTTAAATTCTCTCCTACTGCTCAAAGGGAAGGGATTTTAACCCTTACCACTAGCTCCCAAAGCTAGCGCTCTAAACTAAACTACCCCTTGATAAATATGCATTTCTCATACGAGCATGCATACTGTTAAACCCTATGAACACTTACTCTCTATGTATTATCACCATTTTTTGAACCAAAACAATAGTTGCTTACCATTAACCTAGGGTTTTACATAATCCACGAGGGTTGAAACAACATAAAATTAAATAAGGTGTTATTTTACTAATAGTCAGCACCCCGGTGTAAGTAATGAATATATACCACGGACTCAAATTCTCCACCACTCATTATAATACGCAGCAGAGACAGCCACCAGCACAAATAATGTCACGTTTCTTGATAATCAGGGACAGTATTTGTGGGGGTTTCACAGATGGGAATATTACTGCATCTGTGTTCAATTTCAGGGCCATAAATTGGTATCTTCCTTCCCACTTCTTCACAACCCACCATCCCGGGCGTTTTTTCCACGGGGGGGAGTGTTTTTTTTTTTTTTTTCCTTTCTGCTGACATTTCACAGTGTCAGAAATCTAATAAATAAGGTGGAACTTACATTCTGTCTGAGTAAATGTAATGCGTGTTCAAGTTCATTACTCAAGTGTTACATAAGTGATATCAAGGACATAATACACCACCAATTGCTCGAGAGATCTTGGGAACACCCCCGGTCCAGCTTTACACGCAAAACCCCCCCACCCCCTTTACTCGCGAGATTGTTAACACTCCTGAAAACCCCCCGGAAAGCAGGAAAATCCCGAGTAAAGTCGCAAATCAACCCAAATTGCATCTATATGTAGTATTAAAAATTTTTGA